TTTAATGTACTTGCTATGCTTAGTGTGTGACCCGTTGGTTTTTAAAGGTAAAGGTCAATCTTAAAAAAATAGACTGATCAATACTATGAATGAATAAATATAGAATTAATAACCAACTCATCGCTTCACATTATCTGGATCTGGATTAAAAAAAGCAGTCAAGATATGATATATTGGCCATTGTATTGTAGGAATTGCAATCTTTTTTACTCTTTTTTACATTACATAAATAAAAAAAAAAAGCAATTTGATTATGAATTGTAAAGCAAAATGAAAAATTATACAGATAAATGATAGGGTGAGAGAAAGAAAAAAAAAATTAATGATATATGATTCCAATATGTAAGGTCTACGAGTCATCTCGTAAAAGCTAATGTAATAAAGCACCAATAGCTATTTATTGATAGTCAAAATCCTACTCATAAAACAAAAAATTAAGAGCCTCGAGCCAATAAAGACTGATAAAATTGGCTCAAGAAAAAATTGGATTGGAGGCTTCATTATAGAATTAAGACCTAACCATTAACCGAGAAGCGATGGGAACGACGGAACCTGTAAAGACATAAGATTCTATTGAAAATAAATCTTAATAATTTTTTAACGGGCAGGATGGCGAAACGAACCAAGAAACAATCCATTTTTTTTTTTATTTTGAGAGGAGAGGTTTGGGGATAACCCTAGAAATAAAGTAAAAACGGAAAGAGTAAATATTCGCCCGCGAAAGTTTTTTTATGTTATTGGATTTATAAATTTTAAGTGATCTGATATCATCATAATAAATATAGATATAGATTCATTATCATTAGAAGATTATAAGAAAAAAAGTCTATTATACATAAATTATATAAAATAATTATCTACAAATTTGAATTTCAAATTATCTATCAATCTAGAATTGCCATAGAATACGTAGTTCTATATAAAAAAATAGATACAAATTTCGAATAAATAGATTAGATGAAATCTCAAAGAATCTAATGATTCAGTCTATTATTCATCAACTATATGTATGTATATTTTTAGAATTATTTCATTCGCAAGGAGCTGGATGAGAAGAAACTCTCATGTCCAGTTCTGTAATAGAGATGGAATTGTGAACCAATGATCAACTATAACCCCAAAAGAACCAGATTCCGTAAACACCATAGAGGGAGAATGAAAGGAATGTCTTATCGAGGTAATCGTATTTGTTTCGGTAGATATGCTCTTCAGGCACTTGAACCCGCTTGGATTACGTCTAGACAAATAGAAGCAGGCCGTCGGGCAATGACACGAAATATACGCCGCGGTGGAAAAATATGGGTACGTATATTTCCCGATAAACCAGTTACGATAAGATCCGCAGAAACACGTATGGGTTCGGGGAAAGGAGATCCCGAATATTGGGTAGCTGTCGTTAAACCAGGTAAAATACTTTATGAAATGGGCGGAGTAGCAGAAAATATGGCCAGAAAAGCTATCTCAATAGCAGCATCCAAAATGCCTATACGAACTCAATTCATTATTTTAAAATAGGAATATAGAACCAAATTTTAAAATAGGAATATAGAACCAAAGAAAAAAGGGACTTTGGAATGAAAAAAAATTGTAAGTTTCTTTGTTTTATTTTTGGACAAACAATATTTCTTTTTTTTTTCTTTTGCATTAAAATAACAGATTCAAAAAATGATATGATCCAATCTCAGACCTATTTGAATGTAGCGGATAACAGCGGAGCCCGAAAATTGATGTGTATTCGAATCCTGGGGGCTGGTAATCGGGGATACGGTCATATAGGCAACGTTATTATTGCTGTGATCAAGGAAGTAGCACCCAATTCCACTCTAGAAAAATCCGAAGTGATCAGAGCTGTAATTGTACGTACTCGGAAACAACTCAAACGCGACTGCGGCATTATTATACGATATGATGATAATGCTGCAGTTGTCATTGATCAAAAAGGAAATCCAAAGGGAAGTCGAATTTTTGGCCCGATTGCCGAGGAATTGAGGCAGGTCAATTTCACAAAAATAGTTTCATTAGCACCTGAAGTATTATAAGATAAAGCGTTAGAAAAGCATTGTAAGATGAGATAGAAAACATTATATAGTTAGACTATTTGATTATAGTATTTGAATTCAACCGATTAATCAAATTAATTAGTAGATTATGTTTCACGTATATACCTTAATAATAAAATTCATGAATATGAATTAAAAAAAACAAAAGCAAAAAGACAATGTTAATTATATCAAAACTCAAAAACAAAAAAAATGTTAGTTTCTAATGAGTCAAGACACAATTGCTAATATAATAACCTCTATACGAAATGCTGACATGGGCGGAAAAGGAATCGTTCGAATAGTATCTACTAATATCACTGAAAACTTTGTGAAAATCCTTTTACGAGAAGGTTTTATTGAAAATGTGAGGAAACATCAGGAAGGCAACAAAAATTTCTTGGTTTTAACCTTACGACATAGACGACATAGAAAAACTAAAAAAAAACAATATAGAACTAGTCTAAAATTAAAACAGATTAGCCGACCCGGTTTACGAATCTATTCTAAGTATCAACAAATTCCTAGAATTTTAGACGGGATAGGAATTGTAATTCTTTCTACTTCTCGGGGTATAATGACAGATCGAGAGGCTCGACTAAAAAGAATCGGCGGAGAAATCTTGTGTCACATATGGTAATCCTTCCGATATCCAAATTATATCTATTTTGATTTTGTTTTGTAAAAAAAAAAAAAAAGAACAAGTCCGAGATTTGAATAGCATTGCTGCTACATTAAATTTGCGGATACTTCAAGATAGTTTTATATAGAATATCTTTATTTTTTATTCTATATTATAGAATCGTCTATATTATAGAATCAAAGGATATAGAATAGAAAGAATAAAAAGAAATTCACAAAGGTTTACTTACTGAATCACTTTCCAAGGGTATGTTACGGGTTCCTTTAGATAATGAAGATCCTGTTTTAGGTTCTGTTTAAAGAAAGACCTAACAAAGTTTTGTTTTATACCACTTTGTTTTATACCACCAAGAAATAGAGTCAATAAGCCTCATTATAATTATGATTCGACCGGAGAGGAGAGCGTCTAATTTAGAGACTCCAGAACAACAATTCGAAAGATTAGGTAATTTTTGAACTTCAATATTTCTTTTTTTTTATGGGGATACAATTCAATCAAGATTGAAAAAAAAAAACTCTTTTTCTTCAAAAAAAGTCTGTATATTCAAAATTAAGGAACGCAAAATATGAAAATAAGACCCTCCGCTCGTAAAATTTGTGGAAAATGTCGACTAATACGTAGAAAGGGACGAATTAGAGTAATTTGCTCTAACCCGAGACATAAACAAAGACAAGGATAATTTTTCAAAATAAAGAAAAGGACTATCTAAAGGATCTGATAAATAAATACAAATAAAAAAAAAAGATCTATTTTGACACGAAATGGATATATCCATAGGTCTCGGACTTTTTTTTGAGATAATAAAATATGGTAAAATTTGTAACAAAAATTGCTTGGCGCAGGAAAAGACGTCCTCGTAAAAATACACCTAAAATACCAAAGGGAGTTATTCATATCCAAGCAGGTTTTAACAATACTATTATAACCGTTACAGATGTGCGGGGTCGGGTGATCTATTGGTCCTCCGCGGGCACTTGTCGATTCAAGGGCCCAAGAAAGGGGACACCTTTTGCCGCTCAAACCATAGCGGAAGATGCTATTCGGATAGCAATGGATCAAGGTATGCAACGAGCGAAAGTCCTGATAAAGGGTCCGGGTCTCGGAAGAGATGCGGCATTAAGAGCTATTTGTCGAAGTGGTATAATATTAAATTTCGTCCGGGATGTAACCCCTATGCCCCATAATGGCTGCAGGCCTCCTAAAAAAAGACGCAAATAAACATTGAAGAGATTTCAAGAGAAATAAAAAATTCAAGGATTTTATAACAAAAAGAAGAATCTTATTATGGTTCGAGAGAAAGTCAGAATATCTACTCGAACACTACAGTGGAAGTGTGTTGAATCGAGAGTTGACAGTAAACGTCTTTATTATGGACGTTTTATTCTGTCTCCACTTATGAAAGGTCAAGCCGACACAATAGGCATTGCGATGCGAAGAGCTTTGCTTGGAGAAATAGAAGGAACATGTATCACACGTGCAAAATCTGAGAAAATACCACACGAATTTTCTACTATAGGGGGTATTCAAGAATCAGTACATGAAATATTAATGAATTTGAAAGAAATTGTATTGAGAAGCGATTTATATGGAACTCGTGACGCGTCTATTTGTGTCAAAGGTCCTGGATATGTAACTGCTCAAGACATCATCTTACCGCCTTCTGTGGAAATCCTTGATAATACACAACATATCGCTAGCCTAAGGGAACCAATTGATTTGTGTATTAAATTACAAATTGAGAGGAATCGTGGCTATTGTATAAAACCGACACAAAATCTTCAAGACGGAAGTTATTCCATAGATGCTGTATGCATGCCTGTTCGAAATGCGAATCATAGTGTTCATTCTTATGGAAATGGAAATGAAAAGCAAGAGATACTTTTTCTCGAAATATGGACAAATGGAAGTTTAACTCCTAAAGAAGCACTTCATGAAGCCTCCCGAAATTTAATTGATTTATTTCTTCCCTTTCTACATGTAGAAGAAGAAAACTTACATTTAGAAAAAAATCAACACAAAATTACTTTACCCCTTTTTACTTTTCATGATAAATTGGCTAAACTCAGGAAAAATAAAAAAGAAATACCATTAAAATCGATTTTTATTGACCAATTAGAATTGACTCCTAAGATCTATAATTGTCTCAAAAGGTCCAATATCCATACATTATCGGACCTTTTGAAGAACAGTCAAGAAGACCTTATGAAAATTGAACATTTTCGCATGGAAGATGTAAAACATATATTAAGCATTCTAGAAATGGAAAAGCATTTCGCAATTGATTTACTAAAAAATCCAGTTTAAAGCCGCTGGATTTATATTCATTTTCATCCCCCCCCTTTTTTTTTCCTAAAGATATATCTATTGAATAGGTGTTATCTAGGGAGAATTCACTTTGAAGTGACTATTCCCTAGATACACACATCGTGCTATTTTATTTTCAAATTGAATCAATTTAAAAAAGACCTAAAGTTAGGGATTTATCAATAGGTAATGTTGCTCCAATACCTAACCAAAGGGCCGCTACGGTACCAATCAAAAAGACAGTTGTCGCCACTGGACGACGAAATGGATTTTGGAATTTATTAACATTTTCCAAAAAGGGTACTGTTAATAATCCCGCGGGTACTGAAACCATTAAAAGAACACCTAATAACTTATTAGGTACTGTACGAAGTATTTGAAATACGGGAAAGAAATACCATTCGGGCAATATTTCCAAAGGAGTTGCAAATGGATCCGCGGGTTCGCCAATCATTGATGGTTCTAGAACCGCTAATCCTACATTACATGCAATAGTACCTAGAATTACTACTGGAAAAATATATAAAAGGTCATTAGGCCATGCGGGTTCTCCGTAATAATTATGCCCCATTCCTTTAGCCAATTTAGCTCTTAATACAGGATCATTCAGGTCAGGTTTTTTTGTTATTGGGATAGGTGAATTCTTATCAATCCATCCTCCGAAAGAACCGGATATGATAATTTTTCATCATCCGGCTCGAGCAAGAATCAAACGAACCAAAAGTATCCATATGAAAAAATAGAGATCTCTAGATGTTCTAAAATCAATCAATATATTATCCATAGCTACACATATATGAATGATTTTATGAAAAAAAATAAAGAACTGGATTCTTTTTTCCAAAATTGCAATCATCCATCGCAAGGACTTCGGTTCTTACAAGTAAATAAATGCTCATTACCCAAGTGGGCCTATAAAGGTAATAATGACCAAGTGCTTTTTGGGTCGTCTTAGACCTTTGGACTTTATCTACAAAAAATATCGATATTTTTTGTATACAAAGAATTTACTTGTTACTAATATGGTTTCGCCTCTGTCATTCTTTAGATCCGCTGTTTCACCCCGATAGTATCAGAAATGGAGTCAATGCAAAGAAAATGGGTGCATTTCCATACTATTAAGTATACTAAGTAGTAAGTAATAAAAAAAAAATCAATAAAAAAACGAAATACTAAAGATACTTTAGATAAGTATATTAAGTAGGTAAAATAGCTAAAAAATAGAATATATGGATTCTACTACATCACTTATTCCACTGGATTTTACGGGGCCTGCTCATGCACGACATGCTTGGATCGGATCATAGAAAAAATTCTCTTTAAGTGAACCAACCTATCCTAAATAGAGTATATGACTTACGGAGTGGTTAGAACAAAGACACATTTGGTTGTGGATTCCAATGTGGCGGATAAAGACATATCATATATCTGCACGGCCAAATCAATAGTCCAAGTCAAACACTCCCATAATCCATCTTTTTCTTAGGAGAATTCGCTTCAACTATTCATTATTTCAAAGAAATAATATAATGTAGTTGAAGAGAAATATCTAAATACATGTCTTATTCTTTTCAATAATCCATATTTGTAGCAATAAAATACTATTCTCCCTCCCCCAATCGATCAATGATTGATTACTAATATCTATGATCTATATTGTTTATAAAGGACCCGAAATACCTTGCTTACGTATCATTAGAAAATGCATTAACATAAATACGGCAGTAAGAAGAGGTAATACAAAAGTGTGTAAACTATAAAAACGAGTCAAAGTTGATTGTCCTACACTAGCACTTCCACGCAATAACTCTACTAAAGGGGATCCTATTATAGGAATAGCTTCCGGCACGCCTGTTACAATTTTTACTGCCCAATAACCAATTTGGTCCCAAGGTAAAGAATAACCAGTTACGCCAAAGGATGCTGTCAATACACCAAGAACCACACCTGTAACCCAAGTTAATTCACGAGGTTTTTTAAAGCCACCTGTGAGATACACACGAAATACATGTAGGATCATCATTAGTACCATCATACTTGCTGACCATCGATGAACAGACCGGATTAACCAACCAAAGTTAGCTTCAGTCATTATATATTGAACAGAAGCAAAAGCTTCAGCAACGGTCGGACGATAGTAAAAAGTCATAGCAAACCCTGTAGCTACTTGGACTAAAAAACAAGTAAGGGTAATTCCTCCTAAACAATAAAATATATTGACATGAGGAGGAACGTATTTACTAGTTATATCGTCTGCAATCGCCTGAATCTCGAGACGTTCTTCGAACCAATCATAGACTTTATTGAGATAGGTAAACCAAGAAAACTCCCCCTCTGAGAACCGTATATGAAAATTTCATCTCGTACAGCTCAAACAGAAAACCCCAAATACTTGTTGAAATAGATATGTGTAATCGAAACTTCTTAATGCTATGATTCAAGAATTCTCTTGGAAGAGAGTAAAACGCAAAAAGAAAAATTCGAAAACTCTTCTTTGTGGTTATAATGCTAAAATGTCAAGTCGGCTCATTCATTTCTTGATGTTGATCCTTACGGGCCTCTTGAATCTTCTATTTACCCATTTTATTTTTTCTTTGATTGAGTATTTTTTTTGTTTATGTAATGCAGCCTTACCGGTGTTTTCTTTATTTTTATTATTGATTGATAGGAATTTTCTTGTTAAGATTCTATAAATCGATCGGAAACCTCAGATTCATACTAGAACCACGATGATTCAAAAAAACTTTTAAAGTTAGTACTTTTAAAGTTAGTACAAAGATTCCCCGAGCAAGAATCGTCGTATCATCACTTATGGAATGAATAAATAGAATGACGAAAAATCTAAAGAGAGAGTTGTCTTTTTTGTCTTCTTATTTGTATCAAAATCAAATAAGCATAGACAAAAAGTTTCAAAAATCTTTTCATTTAGACTTTCGCATTTTTTGAAATTTTTTGTAATTTGGCCGCGGGATCTGAATATTAAGTATGAATCATAGTTCTAATACTTCGTAATCCATTTCATATATTCCGTGCTCCAGATACTAGAATAAATATCTGACGAGATAAAAAACCATCTTTATCAAGATAAGATGACAGACTCATTTTCTGCACTATTAATAGGATCCTTTATAACAAGTCGCACACTCATATTCCAGAAATACCAAAAAAGAAAGAGATTCCACGATCAAACTACCAAAATAGAATAGAAAAATAGAATAGGATTAGGCTAAAAAAAACGAGACCCAAATGTTTCACTTTGTATTAAGCATTAAAATGAAATATTAAAAAAAAAGATGGGACTTAGTAATTCTTGTAAATCTAATTCATTGAAATCCCATCTAGTAAAACGGAAGAATTATAAATCTCTAAAATAATAGATAGGAATATCGCAAATAGAGCCATTGCGACGCCCATCAAAGGAGTAGTTCCCCATCCCGGAGCTACTTTACCATATTCTGAATTCAACGGTTTCAATAAATCCCCTACAATTGTTCGTCTTGGACCACTACCCTCTACACTTTGTGTAGCCATAAATCCTATTTTGTATTAATTAAGATTTGTTGACTTTGTATACCATTCCGTTGTAAATAAATGATCTTATCATAGATCCATTGTGGTCTTAAAATTAAGAGAATTCTATAATAATTAATAATGGAAACAGCAACACTAGTCGCCATCTCTATATCTGGTTTACTTGTAAGTTTTACCGGGTATGCCTTATATACTGCTTTTGGGCAACCCTCCCAACAACTAAGAGATCCATTCGAAGAACACGGGGACTAGTTGAAGTAGAGAGCCCCCCAATATTGGGGGGCTCTCTACTTCAATTCTTTACTTCAATTAAGATAATAAAAAATCATTTTACCTTTCCTTTTTAGTTGGAACTTTAGGGGGTTCTCGAAAAAAGATAGCGAAAAAAATTATTCCTAGAGTCGAGACTAAAAGGAATGTATAAACCAATGCTTCCATAGATTCGATCGTGGTTTACAATTATAGCTTCCATACCTGTTTAGTTGGGATTGTCCCCCGGATAAAAAAAAAGAGCAAAAGTCGAAGAAAAGTGGCAAGTCAAATCAAGGTGTCCCCGATACCCTATGTCAAATTGTCAAATTACAAAAATGGAAACGAAAAGTACAAGATCAATGCTATATCAAACTGCTTGTCTTCTTGTAGTTGGATCCCCAAGTTTTTGGAATGCTCCAAATTCCACTTGAGCGTCTAAATCTGGATCAATACCAGCAAAAACATCTCTGAACAAGGTTCGAGCGCCATGCCAAATATGTCCGAAGAAAAAAAGCAGAGCAAACGAAGCATGTCCAAAAGTAAACCAACCCCGGGGACTGCTACGAAAAACACCGTCGGATTTTAAAGTAGCACGATCTAATTCAAAAATTTCACCTAATTGAGCGCGTCTAGCATATTTTTTCACAGTAGTAGGATCACTATAACTGACTCCATTTAGTTCGCCACCGTAAAACTCAACAGTTACACCTACTTGTTCGACACTATACTTCGATTCTGCCCTTCGAAAAGGAACATCGGCTCTAACAATTCCGTCTTCGTCTATCAAAACAACTGGAAATGTCTCAAAAAAAGTAGGCATACGACGTACAAAAAGTTCACGTCCTTCTTTATCTCTAAAGATAGGATGTCCTAACCACCCAACAGCTATTCCATCCCCGTTGTCCATTGAGCCCGCTCTGAACAATCCACCCTTTGCCGGATTATTTCCAATGTAATCATAAAAGGCTAATTTTTCAGGAATTTTAGACCAAGCTTCGGATAAACTTTGATTTTCGGCTAGCCCAGCACCAACTCTTCGATATATTTCTTGCTGGAAGTATCCTTGATCCCATTGATAACGAGTGGGACCAAATAATTCAATCGGGGTAGTTGCTGAACCATACCACATAGTTCCAGCAACAACAAAAGCTGCAAAAAAGACAGCCGCGATACTACTGGAAAGCACGGTTTCAATATTTCCCATACGTAATCCCTTGTATAGCCGTTGGGGCGGACGGACACTAAGATGGAATAAGCCGGCCAATATGCCCAGAGTCCCCGCTGCAATATGATGAGAGGCTATTCCTCCCGGAACAAAGGGATCAAAACCTTCCACACCCCACGCCGGATTTACTGATTGTACCTTTCCAGTTAGTCCATAAGGATCGGACACCCATATTCCAGGACCATACAATCCCGTTACATGAAAAGCGCCAAACCCAAAACAAGCCACTCCTGAGAGAAATAAATGAATTCCAAAGATCTTAGGCAAATCTAAAGAGGGTTTTCCTGTACGCTCATCACAAAATATTTCTAGATCCCAAAACACCCAATGCCAGATAGCTGCCAAGAAGCACAAGCCAGAAAAGACAATATGCGCCCCAGCCACACCTTCATAACTCCAAATACCCGGATTCGTTATAGTTCCGCCTGTGATACTCCAACCACCCCACGAATTGGTTATCCCTAACCGAGTCATGAAGGGTATTACGAACATACCTTGTCTCCACATTGGATCCAGAACTGGGTCAGAGGGATCAAAAACTGCTAATTCATATAGAGCCATCGAACCGGCCCAGCCGGCAACCAAAGCTGTATGCATTATATGAACAGATAGCAAACGACCGGGATCATTCAATACGACGGTATGAACACGATACCAAGGCAAACCCATGGAAATACCCCTTAATTAATTATTAATATTAAAATTATTAATATTTAAATATTAACGTACTAATAATTATTAATATTAACGAAAAATAAACACTATGTAACTTTATTACACTAGAAAAAACTATGTTATGGATCTCCCTTTGTTCAGTGAATTATCCCGAATAAAGGATTAATCCTTTTTCTATTCTGTTTAGTATTTTAGTCATAACGTTCCAATTCCATTTGTAGGAACAAAGAGAAGCAGATCTATTCTATACCCGATAAGCATCAATACGCAATGGGAGGTGGTTAACCTCTTTTTATATGCGCGAATCCATACATTCATCATTCAAAGGGCTTCTTCGTAAGAATTTGACTTTATTTCTTCCGGTATTTTTAGTTATTTTTTGGTTATGAACTTCTCGAATCCACTGAACTTATCTAATCTGCGCATAAAATGGGATAAGGACCGGTATTATTAAGACACTAAATTCATTTTTATGAGGATACTTTTATATTCTATATCTGTTCTGGCAGGGGTTGACATATGGATAGATTCTATATTAGAATAGAATATGAAAATGGAACAGAGAACAGGGGTTGACATATGGATAGATTCTATATTAGAATAGAATATGAAAATGGAACAGAGAACAGGGGTTGACATATGGATAGATTCTATATTAGAATAGAATATGAAAATGGAAAAGAGAACAATTGATTGATTTTTTAGAATCAATACTAAATGGTTACATATCCTTTTTGATTTTCCTATATTTTTAAGGAAATGCAACGTTAGATTCAAATCTAAGAATGGTTCATGATTCATGAATCCACAGTCGATAGTTAAATGTTGGTTAATGTTGGTTGGGGACTGCAAATCCCCTTTCCTTTCTTTAGAGTCGTTGTAAAGAGGACTGCAAATCCTCTTTACAGTCGATAGTTAAATGTTGGTTGGGGACCGATCAAGATTGGAAATCCCCTTAGTTGGGGCGGCATGGCCGAGTGGTAAGGCGAAGGACTGCAAATCCTCGTTCCCCAGTTCGAATCTTGGGTGTCGCCTGATCAACAAAAGACACGAAATGCCTTAGTTCGTTTTGCTGATATAACTGCTTCCATTTTTTCCCAATAGAAAAACGCGGAGGAAAAAAATGACTCTTGAGACTTCCAAGAGCGTCGCTGCCTATAAAGATTTGTGCTTAATCTTTAGCGATTCTACAAAAAAAAATATTAAAGAATATAATAAGAACTTCTTAAGATAAATTGGGTTTTTTGTATTATTTCATCAATGGTATTGGCCAAAATACTTTTTTTTTTGACTCCGCACCGGCGATTCAACTACTATTATTAGTGAACAATAAACAAAGTGAACAATACTGGAAAAATTCCTTCATATTCATAGAGATAGGGGACATAATTCACATGGATATAGTAAGTCTCGCTTGGGCTGCTTTAATGGTAGTCTTTACATTTTCCCTTTCACTCGTAGTATGGGGAAGAAGTGGACTCTAGGGGTACTCCTAATTGAGTTGAGAAATAAAACTCTATCAATTGTTTTATAGATCATTCTGCAAAGAATTTTGCATTCAATTAATTCAATTTCGAAATTTGTAAGAATTTCGAAATTGAATTTTAAAAAATCCTCATTTCGAAATTCTATTCGAGTCGGATTTGGGTTGAATAATTTCGTCTATTCAAGAATAGACGAAAAAGACCGTATTTAATATAATCATAATCAAACAAATATTTTAATAATTCCCGTGTTTTATATTTCGCAAAGTAAAAGGAATCAAAATGAGAGGAAATTTATTCCAAACGAATTTTTCTTAAATTTTCTATTTCGCTAAACCGACCCTTACTAGAATTATATATTGACAATTCTAGTCAATGAGGACTAGAGGAACCTTTTTTACTTTTTATTTGTTTGCCTTTTTTCTTGTTCAAAGATAAAAGAAAGAAAGTCTTTCCTTTTGAAATTTTCAAAATTTCAAGTAATTTATTTATAGTTAATTAAATATAACGGGTTTCCGGGGGAAATAAGATAGACATAGTGGTCCTCCAACGAGATAATACACATCCTAAGATATTTTCTTAAAGAAGTCGCATATTGCGTTGTGCGCTTATTACTTAACTTGACTATTTGATTTAGTATTTTAAAAATCCTATTTATGCTATACTTTATTGACTTGACTCATTTCATATGATGATTCAAAGATTCAAAACCGACGGAGTTTACTAATGCTTTTCGGCGAAATCTAAAAAGTTTTTCTAAAACTCCATTCTTTGGATGATTTGACAATCGTTTAATCACTTAAGAATACTAAAATAAGATTTCTTGATTTTCTTTTATTAATATAGTCTATCTAGACTCTTTTTTTTTTCCTTTTCTTTGATTTGATTATTTCAATAGATTCGAAGATTCCTATTGAAATTTGAATAGGAAATTTCAAATAATCCGAAATCCAGGAATTAGAATCGTAAGAGTCAGAAGTGCCTTTCTTTCGACTATTTCAGATTAAGATTAATTCGAATCAACACAAAGCAAATAGATGAGAAAAAGGAATCGAATTGGGACCTTATGTACATTCCATATAGATAATTAATATCTAAATGTATGAAAATAAAGATTCCATTTTCGATTGATTTCTATTAAACCTATATCTTTATACAGTACAACTTTATAAACTCGAATAACAAAAATAGATAGTATGGGTAGTAAAGAAATAGATATTTCTTTCTACCCATACTATCGGATCTCATAGGATACTGCTGATTCTAGTCCGCACATTTATTTCGTCTAAAACACAAATTTTGAATCCTTTTTATTTATCTTTTTAATCATTGATATTGATTAAGAACTAAGACGTCAAGTTTCGTTCAAATTAATTACTTTGACTAACAGTTTTTACATATATTATAAGTAAAAAAGCAGTAGGAACTAGAATGAACAGTGCAGTAGCAATAAATGCGAGAATATTGACTTCCATAATCTCATCCTTTCGTTTTTCTTTACTTCACAATAACTCGGGATTTAATCCCATAGAGATGATAAATTTTTTGCCTCTAAATTCAATGAGATAAATTCTATCTCGATGATATCGAATCGGATAAATATCATGAATAACCATATCTGACCTATCAAATTGATTCCTCGTCGAGAATTGAATAGTATAACATAGAAAGATCGTTTATTCATACCGAATCAAAAAAAAAAAAAAAGGATTCTTGACCCAATCGAGAATTTCGTTACTTTATTTTAATTTTGAAATTTTATTTTCAATTCTTTTTCATTCTTTTTTTTTCTATAAAAAACAACTATTGCCTTCTTTGTCTTTGTACAATCATCTCACGAAGTATCATCTAACCGCCTTTCCACTTACATTGGTTCCAAACAAATCCAAATAATAGAAGCGAAATGGAGAAGGGGAAGTTAAGTTCTAAACTCCTTTTTTTTAATTTTTAATGATCTAATCTTATTGGAAAAAGGTGCGATAAAGATTAGTAATGGAATAAATATAATATATCAAAACTTCAGTGTACAATTTGAATGAGATAGATTATTTCAAATTCAAATTAGTAATTGAGCAAAATCGGAGTCAAAAAAGAGGAGACTTTTCCAATTAAAAGAATTCCAAAGAAATTCGATTCATTTTGAATCGTACAAAGACAAATTTGATTTGTGTATGTACTATCGGGAAAGATACGATATGGTACTCGATTCGATTTCATTACGCAGGTTGGGAGAAACCGAAAAAGCCAAACTCGGCGCCATATCTCTTGAAATCCTGAATATTATGTCTCGATCCATTTCCGTCGCTATTAGTTAAAAAAAGTGGAATTCCCATATTTGTATTTACTTTGATTTACTTTGATGAAAAAAAGTAATAAAAAAAAAGAAAAAAGAAGGACCCCCTTCTCTTTGAGAAAAAAATTCGACTATTTGTCCCCTTATTTACAGAAAAGAAAATAGAAAGCGGAATTGATATATTTTTTTGGTTGGATTGTTGGATTTTAATACGTCGGGACTGACGGGGCTCGAACCCGCAGCTTCCGCCTTGACAGGGCGGTGCTCTGACCAATTGAACTACAATCCCAGGGAAATAAAATCTAAAATAAATAAAGCATACAGCAATTCTTATGATTTCATTCAAACCCGTTCTATTTCGATTTTGAATTTGAATTGGAATCGGCCCCGTTATAAGAGAGAGGCGAGTGATAATATGGATATCCGCATGGATATACACTTTAGTGATAATGACACAAATTACTAGTCATCTTTTCGTTATTTCAAATAAATCAAATCGATTGATAATCAATCTTTCAATGAAAATGAAAAGAAAGAAAAGTCTTTTTTCTTTATATCTTTAGATAATTCTTTTTCTTAGACTTTCTATTTACAAATCCTGATATGAATCTAGGTCATTAACAAGATCAGAATTTGTAGGAAAAAAAGAAAAAAAAAAAGAAAGTAAATAAAATACAAGTAAGGATATAGCAGAAATTGGGATTTCCTTTTTTTTTTCTTTTTTGTTTTTTGTATCAGGCATTTCTAGAAAACGGAACAAAAGGGTAATATCATTTCATGGCGGATCAGTGAATTATTGGGCCGAGCTGGATTTGAACCAGCGTAGACATATTGTCAACGAATTTACAGTCCGTCCCCATTAACCACTCGGGCATCGACCCAGGAAGAAGAAATTCCATATTTCTTAATAATCCCTGATCCACTTCCTTTCGTAATACCCTACCCCCAGGGGAAGTCGAATCCCCGTTGCCTCCTTGAAAGAGAGATGTCCTAAACCACTAGACGATGGGGGCACATTTGTCAGAATACTATGCCCATAAGTATGAACAGTTTTTTGAAATTGTCAATATAACAAAATGGTAGGACTAGATTCGAAAAATCTTTCCGCCTTTCATGATTCCATACAATTTTTTGATTCCTCATTTCTATTCATGAATGGTTCTTCTAATCACCATATATTCTATAATATTCTCATTTCAATAGAATTTAATTATTAAATTTTTAAATAGAATTTAGAATTCTCTAAGGTCTAGAAATTTCTTAATAAATTGACTAAATTTACTAAAAAAATGGATAATATTAATTAAATAATATTATATTAATTAATATATTAATATTAAGAAATTATTAAGAAATTCTATTATTATTATATTTATTATTATTATATTGTAGAATATTATTCTATAACTAATAATTTTGCTCGGGGGACAAATAGAATCTGTTCATCAATGATTCGATGAAATATCTTTGATCTATGTTGAATTGGTAAGTACACGTATATATAAATCAAATGAATTTCGTTATGATGGTGGTCAATTCAATTAGGTTCGGCTTTGAAAAAATTAATCAAAAATCCATTGCATTAATCTTTATCAAATTCAATAAATATAAATAAACCCCCCTTTTTCTTACCTATATTCGCTAATTTCATTTATATTCACTAATTGAGTTTAGATGCATTAGGTAAATGAAATTTCTCGTTTATGTTCATGAATGAATTATTAGAAGTTTACTTCATATAATAATTGGATTCTAATCTATTTACTTTAATAGATTAGATAGATTTGATTTGGAATCGATTTCCCTAGATATATATTATCTACATGCTGGCTCATTTAGGAATTGAAGCCCTTTTAACTCAGCGGTAGAGTAACGCCATGGTAAGGCGTAAGTCATCGGTTCAAATCCGATAGGGGGCTTTTTTGACCTTTTTTCATAAAACTTCAATGGTAGTATTCCCTAGGAGACTAGATTGAAGGGGGGAATATAGATATTGTTGATATTTGTAATAAATATAGTAAAGTAAGAAATTCTATATCTCTAATAAAATTTCGAATTAAATTCGAATAAGTTCGAATGGTTTATAGTAGATTAATTAGAGTTATAGAGTTTAACATTTGTTTATTATATTAAAAAAAAAAAAAATTAAGTTGGCTCTTAAATCGTCAAATTTTTTGTCTAACCCAATCAAATCAAAAAAAAAATTGTAAAGATTAGATTCGAAATCAACAAAAGAAAAAGTAAGTGGACCTAACCTATTGAATCAGGACTATATCCACTATTCTGATATTCAAATTCGATATAGATGAAATTGGAACAGAACAGCGGATCCACCTTTTTCTTTCATTTTCATATTCTATTTTTTTGGACTCCGAAAAAATCTGTCGATATTTCTGATTAAATCTACTTATTCCTAATTATTTTATGTTATTCTATAAGAAAAATTGACTATTCCCTTTCGTCACAGAAAAGCTTATTTGAAGCATCAACACATAAAGACGTAGAAGAGAATTGAAAATATCTTTTTGGATTCTACAACATAACATAAGACCCATTTCTATTGATATTTCTACCTAATAGAGGATTTCTATATAATAAGATTGATATATCTAGCGGATCATGGCTTCATGTACCAAATATTTCAATATCGATGCATACAATATCTTTATTCCGATAATGTAATGTAGAATTAGATGGGAGAAAGCCACTTTTTTTTTATTGAAAATATCCTATTACCTATTATTTAATATTGTGTATTGTATTGAATTTCATAATAGAAAAAGCATTCTCCTTCCATCTCACAGACATTAAAGTAAATACAAAACAGATTCGAAGTACTCTTCTTGCTTTGTCCTGTGAAAGGGCATACTTGGGGGTTTTGTATTTATCTGAAGGAAAAAGAAATATAACAAAGACGGCAAAAGTAAATGGAAATAGAATAAAGACGACAATAAAAAGGATAAAGTTTAAGAATAAAGTATAAAATAAGAAAATGTATGATACTGTAGTAGTTTCATGGACATAGAAATTAGAAAAGTATAGAAAAAGCTTTTT